ATAGATATTTCTCATTGATTAGTAGGAATTTATTAGTAGGAGGCGAACTTTATGAAAACAGAAGTATACGCTTTAGGTCAACATATATCTATGTCTGCTCACAAAGCGCGAAGAGTAATTGATCAAATTCGTGGGCGTTCCTACGAAGAAACACTTATGATATTAGAACTCATGCCTTATCGAGCATGTTATCCCATTTTCAAATTAGTTTATTCTGCAGCAGCAAATGCTAGTTTCAATATGGGTTCGAATGAAGCAAATTTAGTCATTAGTAAAGCCGAAGTAAATGAAGGTACTATCGTGAAGAGATTAAAACCTCGAGCTCGAGGGCGTAGTTTTGCCATACAAAAACCTACCTGCCATATAACTATTGTAATAAAAGATATATCCTTAGGTGGATATATAGATACCGACTCTATTAAGTGGTCACAAAAACAAAAATGGAAAAATAAAACTATGTCGTATTATGATATGTATAGTAATAGTAATGGGGGAACATGGGACAAAAAATAAATCCAATTGGTTTCAGACTTGGTACAACCCAAGGTCATCATTCCCTTTGGTTCGCACAACCAAAAAATTATTCTGAGGGTCTGCAAGAAGATCAAAAAATAAGAAATTATATCAAAAATTATGTACAAAAAAATATGAAAACATCCTCTGGCGTTGAGGGAATTGCGCGTATAGAGATTCAAAAAAGAATCGATCTGATCCAAATCATAATCTATATGGGCTTTCCAAAAATATTAATTGAAAGTCGACCCCGAGGAATCGAAGAATTACAGATGAATTTACAAAAAGAATTTAATTCTGTAAATAGAAAACTTAACATTGCTATCACACGAATTGAAAAGCCTTACGGAAACCCTAATATTCTTGCAGAATTTATAGCCGGCCAATTAAAAAATAGAGTTTCTTTTCGCAAAGCAATAAAAAAGGCTATAGAATTAACTGAACAAGCAGATACAAAAGGAATTCAAGTGCAAATTGCAGGACGTATCGACGGAAAAGAAATTGCGCGTGTTGAATGGATCAGAGAGGGTAGGGTTCCACTACAAACCATTCGAGCTAAAATTGATTATTGTTCCTATACAGTTCGAACTATCTATGGGGTATTAGGCATCAAAATTTGGATATTTATAGACGGGGAATAATAAAATAAACCTTTATTTCCCTTTGCATTCTATCCGGCGATGGAACAAAAAGAGAAATTTATTTCTTATTTTCTCTTCAATTTTCTTATTTTCTCTTCAATAAAAAAAAGAACAAACAATTATAATTATATAGGGTTTAATAAAAATTAAATTAATCTTTTGATAAAATTGCTATGCTTAGTGTGTGACTCGTTGGTTTTTTGAGGGTTAGTAACCAGCCCCATAGTATAAACAAATAACTATAGAAGTAATAACTAACTCATCCCTTCGTATTATCTGGATCCAAAGAACCAGTCAAGATATGATATATTGTTCATATTGTTGTAGCAACTGAAATACTTTTTTCATTAAAAAATCTGTTGTCAATAGAAATAAAAAAGAAAGGGTATGGATAAATGGAAGGATGAAAGAAAGAAAGAAAAAAAATATGGATGATATAAAATTCCAATATGTAAGGTCTATGAGTCATCTCATAAAAAATCTGTGTAATAAAGCATCAATAAGGATTCATCATTAAAAGGATCTGCTCATCGAACAAAAAATAAAGAGCTTCGAGCCAATAAAGACTAAGAATATTGACTCAAGAACTAATAGCTCCATTGTAGAATTCAGACCTAACCATTAAGTAAGAAGGGATGGGAACGATGGAACCTGTGAATTCAAAAGATTCTAGTGAAAATGAATTCGAACGATTCATTGATCGGGATGGCGGAACCGACCAGAAACCAATTAATCTATTCGGAAAAGTTATGAACTAATGATAGAACTGAAATATTAATTGAAAGAGTAAATATTCGCCCGCGAAAACTTTCTTTTCTTGGATTGCTAAATTTAGGGTCAATCCAATACGATAAAGAGTAAAACAAAAGAAAGATTCCTTTTAACATTCTAAATCTAAAATAGATAAATATAAGAAAAAATATTTAATATATTTAGTTATCTATTATCTATACTATACAAACAAGATATAAAAATTAATAATAGATTTGATTTAGATTAAATGAAATCCATGAGTCAGCAGATTACTTATTAAATACATGTATATCTTAATTCAAATTATATTATATCTGAATTGAATTCTAAATCTTTAATTTGAATTTATTTTTATTCGCGAGGAGCTGGATGAGAAGAAACTCTCACGTCCAGTTCTGTAGTAGAGATGGAATTCAAAACAAACCATCAACTATAACCCCAAAAGAACCAGATTCCGTAAACAACATAGAGGAAGAATGAAGGGAATATCTTATCGAGGTAATACTATTTGTTTTGGTAAATACGCTCTTCAGGCACTTGAACCCGCTTGGATCACATCTAGGCAAATAGAAGCAGGTCGACGAGCAATGACACGAAATGCACGTCGCGGTGGAAAAATATGGGTTCGTATATTTCCAGATAAACCAGTTACAGTAAGACCCGCAGAAACACGTATGGGTTCAGGTAAAGGCTCTCCCGAATATTGGGTAGCTGTTGTTAAGCCTGGTCGAATTCTTTATGAAATGGGTGGAGTAACAGAAAATATAGCCCGAAGGGCTATTTCAATAGCAGCGTCCAAAATGCCTATACGAGCTCAATTTATAATTTCGGGCTAAAAAAGAAATAGGCCCTAATTATAAATAGCGGATGCAGGTTTCTTTTTTTGGACAAATAATATTTCTTTTTTTCTTTGACCTTTGTATTGTAAAAAAAAAAAAAAAAATGATATGATTCAACCTCAGACCCATTTGAATGTAGCAGATAACAGCGGGGCTCGAGAATTGATGTGTATTCGAATCATAGGAGCTAGCAATCGTCGATATGCTCATATTGGTGACGTTATTGTTGCTGTGATCAAAGACGCAGTTCCAAACATGCCTCTACAAAGATCAGAAGTGGTCAGAGCTGTAATTGTACGTACTTGTAAAGAACTTAAACGTGACAACGGTATGATAATACGATATGATGACAATGCTGCAGTTGTGATTGATCAAGAAGGAAATCCAAAAGGAACTCGAGTTTTTGGTGCGATTGCCCGAGAATTGAGACAGTTCAATTTTACTAAAATAGTTTCATTAGCTCCCGAGGTATTATAAAATGAGACCACGATATGGTTATAGTAGGGTATTTAAAAGAAATAGATTAAGATTAATTTAGTAGATTTTGTCTCACGTATATACCTTTTAAAATTAATATTCATAAACAAATACGTAAAAAAAAAAAAAAAAAAAAAAGAAAAACATGTTGATTATATCCAAATTTGGAGGCACCAATAATTTTAATTAATCATGGGTAGTGATACTATTGCTGACATAATAACCTCTATACGAAATGCCGATATGTATAGAAAAAGCGTGGTTCGAGTAGCATCTACTAATATCAGCGAAAGTATTGTGAAAATACTTTTACGAGAGGGTTTTATCGAAAACGTGAGAAAACATCGAGAAAACAACAAATATTTTTTGGTTTTAACCCTACGACATAGAAGGAATAGGAAAAGCACTTATAGAAATCTTTTAAATTTAAAACGGATCAGTCGGCCGGGTCTACGAATCTATTCTAACTATCAAAGAATTCCTAGAATTTTAGGTGGGATGGGTGTTGTAATTCTTTCTACATCTCGGGGTATAATGACAGACCGAGAGGCTCGACTAGAAAGAATAGGCGGAGAAATTTTGTGTTATATATGGTAATCTTTCTAATATCCGAATTGAATATGAAACTTCTTATTTGTGAAAAAGAAAAAAGAAGTGCTGGGTTGTCTAATAGGGTTCTTCCTCCACTAGTTAATACTTCAAGGGGGTTTTGCCTGGAATGAAAGAACAAAAATGGATTCATGAAGGTTTAATTACTGAATCGCTTCCCAACGGTATGTTCCGGGTTCGTTTAGATAATGAAGATATGATTCTAGGTCATGTTTCAGGAAAGATCCGACGTAGTTTTATACGGATACTGCCAGGCGATAGAGTCAAAATTGAAGTAAGTCGGTATGATTCAACTAGAGGTCGTATAATTTATCGACTCCGCAACAAAGATTCAAAAGATTAGGTGTTTCCCTATTTATTTCGTAGGAATACCATTAAAAATCGAAAATTTCAAGAAACTTATTTTCTTCCAAGAAGTAGATTCAAAATTAAAGTAAGGAGTGGCAAATATGAAAATAAGAGCTTCTGTTCGTAAAATTTGTGAAAAGTGTCGACTAATACGTCGTAGGGGACGAATTATAGTAATTTGTTCGAACCCAAGACATAAACAAAGACAAGGATAATAAGGCTCATTAAAGACCTGATATACAAATTAGGGGATCTGTTTTGACATGAAATGGATATATCCATATATCTCTGACTCAAATTTATGAGATGATAAAATATGGCAAAAGCTATACCGAAAAAGGGTTCACGTGGACGTATTGGTTCACGTAAGAGTACACGTAAAATACCAAAGGGGGTTATTCATATTCAAGCAAGTTTCAATAATACCATTGTGACTGTTACAGATGTACGGGGGCGAGTGGTTTCTTGGTCCTCTGCCGGTACTTGTGGCTTCCGAGGTACAAGAAGAGGGACACCATTTGCTGCTCAAACCGCAGCGGCAAATGCTATTCGTGCAGTAGTAGATCAAGGTATGCAACGAGCAGAAGTCATGATTAAAGGTCCCGGTCTCGGAAGAGACGCAGCATTACGAGCTATTCGCAGAAGTGGTATACTATTAACTTTCGTACGGGATGTAACTCCTATGCCACATAATGGCTGTAGACCCCCGAAAAAAAGACGTGTATAGAAAAAAAAATGGAAGATATTTCAATAGCAAGAGAAACAAGAGAAATAAATGATTCAATGATCTGATCAAATAATATTATTATGGTTCGAGAGA